GCTAGCGTAGCTTAATACAAAGCATAACACTGAAGATGTTAAAATGGGCCCTGAGAAGCTCCGCATGCACAAAGGCATGGTCCCGACCTTACTATCAGCTCTAGCCCAACTTACACATGCAAGTCTCCGCAGCCCCGTGAGTAAGCCCTTAATCCCCTGCCCGGGGACGAGGAGCAGGCATCAGGCACAAACCTTTAGCCCAAGACGCCAGGCCTAGCCACACCCCCAAGGGAATTCAGCAGTGATAAATATTAAGCCATAAGTGAAAGCTTGACTCAGTCAGCGCTAAGAGGGCCGGTAAAACTCGTGCCAGCCACCGCGGTTAAACGAGAGGCCCTAGTTGATAGTACAACGGCGTAAAGGGTGGTTAAGGATAGTAAATTAATAAAGTCGAATGGCCCTTTGGCTGTCATACGCTTCTAGGAGTCCGAAGCCCAATTACACGAAAGTAACTTTAAAAAAGCCCACCTGACCCCACGAAAACTGAGAAACAAACTGGGATTAGATACCCCACTATGCTCAGTCATAAACCCAGACGTCCAACTACAATTAGACATCCGCCCGGGTACTACGAGCATTAGCTTGAAACCCAAAGGACCTGACGGTGCCTCAGACCCCCCTAGAGGAGCCTGTTCTAGAACCGATAACCCCCGTTAAACCTCACCACTTCTAGCCATCCCAGCCTATATACCGCCGTCGTCAGCTTACCCTGTGAAGGCAATAAAAGTAAGCAAAATGGGCACAACCCAGAACGTCAGGTCGAGGTGTAGCGTACGAAGTGGGAAGAAATGGGCTACATTTTCTATAATAGAACACTACGGACATGCAACATGAAATAGTGCTTGAAGGAGGATTTAGTAGTAAAAAGGAAGCAGCGTGTCCTTTTGAACCCGGCTCTGAGACGCGTACACACCGCCCGTCACTCTCCCCTGTCGAAATGCAATAAAGTTAATTAACACCAGAGCTCTGACGAGGGGAGGCAAGTCGTAACATGGTAAGTGTACCGGAAGGTGCACTTGGATGAAACTCAGGGCGTGGCTGAGCTAGTTAAGCATCTCACTTACACCGAGAAGACACCCATGCAAATTGGGTCGCCCTGAGCCAACCAGCTAGCTTAATCACCAATATAATTCAACAATATGTATAACAAAACAAGACCCCACCCTACAAACTAAACCATTTTTTTACCTGAGTATGGGAGACAGAAAAGGTTCAACTAGAGCAATAGAAACAGTACCGCAAGGGAAAGCTGAAAGAGAAGTGAAATAACCCATATAAGCACTGAAAAACAAAGACTAAACCTTGTACCTTTTGCATCATGATTTAGCCAGTACCCTCAAGCGAAGAGATCTTTAGTTTGATACCCCGAAACCAGGTGAGCTACCCCGAGACAGCCTATATATTTAGGGCTAACCCGTCTCTGTGGCAAAAGAGTGGGAAGAGCTCCGGGTAGAAGTGACAGACCTACCGAACCTGGTGATAGCTGGTTGCCTAAGAAATGAATAGAAGTTCAGCCTCGCACGCCCTTAATCGAGAAGTATACCATCAAGATGAATGGAAATGTACGAGAGTTAGTTGAAAGGGGTACAGCCCTTTTAACAGAGGATACAACCTTTATAGGAGGATAAAGATCATAATAAATAAGATATACTGTTCTAGTGGGCCTGAAAGCAGCCATCTAAACAGAAAGCGTTAAAGCTCGGACAGAAAGAAGTTTATTATCCCGATAAAAAATCTTACTCCCCTAACTGTATTAGGCCAACCCATGCCTACATGGGTGAGACTATGCTAAAATGAGTAACAAGAAGACTTGATCTTCTCCCGCCACAGGTGTAAACCAGATCGGACTAACCACTGGACTTTAACGAACCCAACCAAAGAGGGCATTGTGAGTAATATAAACCTCAAGAAGAGCTCACAATTAATCAATCGTTAATCCCACACTGGAGTGGTATTTAAAAGGAAAGACTAAAAGAAGGGGAAGGAACTCGGCAAACACAAGCCTCGCCTGTTTACCAAAAACATCGCCTCCTGCAATATCAAGTATAGGAGGTCCAGCCTGCCCAGTGACTACGGGTTTAACGGCCGCGGTATATTGACCGTGCAAAGGTAGCGCAATCACTTGTCTTTTAAATAGAGACCTGTATGAATGGCTAGACGAGGGCTTAACTGTCTCCCCCCTCCAGTCAGTGAAATTGATCTATCCGTGCAGAAGCGGGTATAATACTACAAGACGAGAAGACCCTTTGGAGCTTAAGGTACAAAATTCAACCACGTCAAACAACTCCCTAAAAAGCAAGAACTTAGTGACCATGAAGTTTTACCTTCGGTTGGGGCGACCACGGAGGAAAAGCAAGCCTCCGAGTGGACTGGGCCAAGACCCCTAAAGCCAAAAGAGACATCTTTAAGCCGCAGAACATCTGACCAATAGTGATCCGGCTAAAAAGCCGATCAGCGGACCAAGTTACCCTAGGGATAACAGCGCAATCCTCTCCCAGAGCCCATATCGACGAGGGGGTTTACGACCTCGATGTTGGATCAGGACATCCTGGTGGTGTAGCCGCTATTAAGGGTTCGTTTGTTCAACGATTAAAGTCCTACGTGATCTGAGTTCAGACCGGAGCAATCCAGGTCAGTTTCTATCTGTAACGCTACTTTTCCCAGTACGAAAGGATCGGAAAAGAGGGGCCCATGCTTAACGCATGCCCTACCCCTAATTCATGAAAACAAATAAATTAAATAAGGGAGGGCCAAAACCCCTGCCGCCCAAGATAAGGGCATACTGGGGTGGCAGAGCATGGTAAATTGCGTAAGGCCTAAGCCCTTAAAACCAGAGGTTCAAGTCCTCTCCCCAGTTCATGCTTAACACCTTGATAACTCACCTAGTTAACCCGCTTGCCTATATTGTCCCCGTGTTATTAGCCGTGGCATTCTTAACCTTGCTTGAGCGAAAAGTGCTAGGTTATATGCAATTACGAAAAGGGCCCAATGTAGTCGGGCCCTACGGTTTACTGCAACCTATCGCCGACGGAGTTAAGTTATTCATTAAGGAACCCGTTCGCCCATCCACATCATCCCCCTTTTTATTTCTAGCTACCCCCATCCTTGCACTCACCCTTGCCTTAACTCTTTGAGCGCCTATCCCAATACCTCACCCAGTAGTTAACCTTAACTTAGGTGTTCTATTTATCTTAGCACTATCAAGCCTTGCAGTATATTCTATTCTCGGCTCAGGATGAGCATCCAATTCAAAGTACGCACTCATCGGGGCCCTGCGGGCAGTTGCCCAGACAATTTCTTACGAAGTAAGCCTAGGACTCATCCTCCTCTCGGTAATTGTCTTTTCTGGGGGTTATACCCTTCAAACGTTTAATACAGCACAGGAGAGCGTGTGACTATTAATTCCTGCGTGACCATTAGCCGCAATATGATATATCTCAACCCTCGCAGAGACCAATCGAGCACCTTTTGACCTGACAGAGGGTGAATCGGAGCTTGTCTCGGGCTTTAATGTAGAATACGCAGGGGGTCCTTTTGCTCTATTCTTCCTAGCCGAATACGCCAATATCTTATTAATAAATACCCTCTCCGCCGTGTTATTTCTAGGAACATCTTACTTTCCAGCCATCCCCGAACTCACCACAATTGGCCTGATGATTAAAGCCGCGCTTTTGTCTGTCATATTCCTATGAGTGCGAGCCTCTTATCCGCGGTTTCGGTACGACCAGCTCATGCATTTGGTGTGGAAAAATTTCCTTCCCCTGACACTAGCTCTTGTATTATGACATGTATCTCTCCCCATTGCACTGGCGGGCCTTCCCCCACAGTTGTAATTCGGGAACTGTGCCCGAGTGCCTAGGGACCACTTTGATAGAGTGGTTTACAGGGGTTAAAGTCCCCTCAGTTCTTAGAAAGAAGGGGGTTGAACCCATGCCCAAGAGATCAAAACTCTTAGTGCTTCCTCTACACCACTTTCTATGATGGGGTCAGCTAAATAAGCTTTCGGGCCCATACCCCGAACATGACGGTTAGAATCCCTCCTCCATCAATGAATCCTTACGTATTAGCTACGCTGTTGTCCAGTCTTGGCCTAGGGACTACCCTTACCTTCGCCAGCTCCCACTGATTGCTAGCCTGAATAGGGCTAGAGATCAATACTCTAGCAATTATTCCTTTAATGGCGCAGCATCACCACCCCCGCGCGGTGGAAGCCACCACCAAATATTTTCTTACCCAAGCCACTGCAGCCGCCGTGATCCTCTTTGCAAGTACAACTAACGCTTGAATCACAGGAACATGGGATATAACTAATATGTCAAACCCAATCGCCACCACAATAATTCTTGCCGCCTTAGCACTTAAGATTGGATTAGCACCTATGCACTTCTGAATACCCGAAGTGTTACAGGGGTTGGACTTATTAACAGGATTAATTCTCTCTACCTGACAGAAACTTGCCCCACTTGCACTGATTATCCAAACGGCCCAAGCCTTCGACCCACTTCTGCTTACAGCTCTTGGATTGATGTCCACATTAGTAGGCGGCTGAGGTGGACTCAACCAGACCCAACTACGAAAAGTCTTAGCCTACTCATCGATCGCACATATGGGTTGAATGGTTATTGTTCTTCAATATGCCCCCCAACTTACCCTTCTCGCACTACTTATGTATATCTTGATAACATCCGCAGCATTTCTGACCCTTAAACTCTCCTATGCTACCAAGATTAATACCCTTGCAACCACGTGATCTAAAAGCCCGCTCTTAACAGCAACGACCGCCCTTGTACTACTCTCCCTAGGGGGCCTTCCCCCACTTACTGGATTTATGCCTAAATGGTTAATTTTACAGGAGTTAACAGTGCAAAACCTCCCCCTCACTGCAACCGTTATGGCTCTTGCCGCCCTAATTAGCCTCTACTTTTATTTGCGACTCTGCTATGCCATAACTCTTACTATTTCCCCTAATACTGTAACCTCAACCACCCCTTGACGGACTCAATCAACTCAGACCTCCGCCCTTCTAGCTTTATCCACGGTAATAGCCCTAGGCCTTTTGCCCCTTACCCCTACTATTGTAACACTCGTTATTTAGGGGTTTAGGATAGTATTAGACCAAGAGCCTTCAAAGCTCTAAGCAGAAGTGAAAATCTTCTAACCCCTGATAAGACCTACAAGAGTTTATCTTGCATCTTCTGAATGCAAATCAGATGTCTTTATTAAACTAAGGCCTTTCTAGATGGGAAGGCCTCGATCCTACAAACTCTTAGTTAACAGCTAAGCGCTCAAGCCAGCGAGCATCCATCTACTTTCCCGCCGTTTGCCGGGTAAGGCGGGAAAGCCCCGGCAGGCTGTTACTCTGCGTCTCTGGATTTGCAATCCAACGTGGTTACTCCACCACGAGGCTTGATAGGAAGAGGACTTAAACCTCTGTCTTCGGGGCTACAACCCACCGCCTTGGCACTCGGCTACCCTACCTGTGGCAATTACACGCTGATTCTTTTCTACAAACCACAAAGATATTGGCACCCTTTATCTAGTATTTGGTGCCTGAGCCGGAATAGTAGGAACCGCTTTAAGCCTTCTTATTCGAGCTGAACTTAGTCAACCTGGCTCACTCCTAGGTGATGATCAGATTTACAATGTTATTGTTACTGCTCACGCCTTTGTAATAATTTTCTTTATAGTAATGCCGATTCTTATCGGCGGATTTGGAAACTGACTTGTTCCTCTAATGATCGGGGCACCTGATATAGCATTTCCACGAATAAATAACATAAGCTTCTGACTCCTACCCCCATCATTCCTTTTACTGCTAGCCTCCTCTGGTGTTGAAGCCGGGGCTGGAACAGGATGAACTGTCTACCCCCCACTTGCAGGCAACCTTGCCCACGCAGGAGCATCAGTAGACCTCACAATTTTCTCCCTCCATCTGGCAGGTGTTTCATCAATTCTAGGGGCAGTCAATTTTATTACCACAATTATTAATATGAAACCTCCAGCAATCTCTCAGTATCAAACGCCCCTCTTCGTATGGGCCGTACTTGTAACTGCTGTTCTCTTACTTCTGTCACTACCCGTGCTAGCGGCCGGGATTACTATACTTCTCACTGACCGTAATTTAAATACCACCTTCTTTGACCCCGCGGGTGGGGGTGACCCTATCCTCTACCAACATTTATTCTGGTTTTTCGGTCATCCAGAGGTCTATATTCTTATTTTACCTGGATTTGGTATCATTTCACATGTTGTAGCCTATTATGCAGGCAAAAAAGAACCATTCGGCTATATAGGAATAGTCTGAGCTATGATGGCTATTGGCCTCCTGGGATTTATTGTCTGAGCCCACCACATGTTTACTGTTGGGATAGACGTAGACACCCGTGCTTATTTTACGTCAGCTACAATGATTATCGCCATCCCAACCGGTGTAAAAGTGTTTAGCTGACTTGCTACACTCCACGGGGGCTCAATCAAGTGGGAAACTCCTATGCTATGAGCCCTAGGCTTTATCTTCCTCTTCACAGTTGGGGGATTAACAGGAATTGTTCTTGCTAACTCATCTCTTGATATTGTTCTTCATGACACATATTATGTTGTTGCCCACTTCCACTACGTATTATCAATGGGGGCCGTATTTGCTATTATGGCAGCATTTGTTCACTGATTCCCACTATTTTCAGGGTATACCCTAAATGATACTTGAACAAAAATCCACTTTGCTGTAATATTTATCGGTGTTAACCTCACCTTCTTCCCACAACACTTCCTAGGCTTAGCAGGAATACCACGACGGTACTCTGATTACCCTGATGCCTATGCTTTATGAAACACAGTATCATCCATTGGCTCACTCATCTCACTCGTGGCAGTAATTATATTCCTATTTATTTTATGAGAGGCCTTCGCCGCCAAACGAGAAGTGTCTTCAGTAGAACTAACTATAACAAATGTAGAATGACTACACGGCTGCCCTCCACCATATCACACATTTGAAGAGCCAGCATTTGTCCAAGTTCAATCAAACTAACGAGAAAGGGAGGAATTGAACCCCCATGTACTGGTTTCAAGCCAGTCACATAACCACTCTGTCACTTTCTTTTAGAGACATTAGTAAAATATGCATATTACATCACCTTGTCGAGGTGAAATTACAGGTTAAACTCCTGTATGTCTTAAATTTAATGGCACACCCCACACAACTAGGATTCCAAGACGCGGCATCACCCGTTATAGAAGAACTTCTTCACTTCCATGACCACGCCCTAATAATTGTATTTTTAATCAGCACAATAGTACTTTATATTATTGTCGCAATAGTTTCAACCAAACTTACTAATAAGTATATTCTAGACTCCCAAGAAATCGAGATTGTATGAACGGTCTTACCAGCAGTCATTCTAATTCTAATTGCTCTTCCGTCCCTTCGGATTTTATATCTTATAGACGAGGTTAATGACCCCCACTTAACAATTAAAGCAATAGGACATCAATGATACTGAAGCTATGAGTACACGGATTATGAAGATCTAGGATTCGACTCATACATAATTCCTACTCAAGATCTTACACCAGGGCAGTTTCGACTTCTGGAAACAGACCACCGTATAGTAGTTCCAATGGAATCACCAATTCGTGTTCTAGTATCCGCCGAGGACGTATTACACTCCTGAGCCATCCCATCTCTTGGAGTAAAAATAGACGCAGTGCCTGGGCGATTAAATCAAACTGCCTTCATTGCCTCACGCCCAGGTGTATTTTATGGACAATGCTCTGAAATTTGTGGCGCTAACCACAGCTTTATACCTATCGTAGTTGAAGCCGTTCCACTAAAACACTTTGAGAGCTGATCCACACTAATACTAGAAGACGCCTCACTAGAAAGCTAATTATCGGACAAAGCGTTGGCCTTTTAAGCCAAAGTTTGGTGCCTACCGACCACCTCTAGTGACATGCCCCAGCTCAACCCTAACCCTTGATTCGCAATTCTAGTATTTTCATGATTCATTTTCCTTACCATTATCCCAACCAAAGTCTTAAGCCACTTAACGCCTAATGAACCAGCCCCAATAAGTGAAGAAAAACATAAGACCGACTCCTGAAATTGACCATGATAGTAAGCTTCTTCGACCAATTTGCAAGCCCCTCTTTTCTAGGGATCCCACTCATCGCCATTGCAATCGCACTCCCATGAGTATTGTTCCCAACCCCTTCATCTCGTTGAATAAATAGCCGACTCACTACACTTCAGGCGTGATTTATTAACCGCTTCACTAATCAATTGCTAATGCCTTTAAATGTGGGAGGACATAAATGGGCCCTAATGTTGACCTCATTAATAGTATTCCTTATTACTATTAATATACTAGGCCTCCTGCCATATACTTTCACCCCTACAACGCAATTATCATTAAATATAGGACTTGCTGTACCACTATGACTTGCTACAGTTATTATTGGTATACGAAACCAACCAACGGTTGCTCTTGGACACCTTCTACCCGAAGGAACCCCTATTCCTTTAATTCCCGTATTAATTATTATCGAGACAATTAGTCTATTTATTCGGCCGCTAGCGCTAGGAGTTCGACTTACAGCCAACCTGACTGCAGGTCATCTTCTTATTCAACTTATCGCCACAGCCGTATTTGTTCTACTGCCTATAATGCCAACTGTAGCAGTCCTCACAGCCGCCGTCCTATTCCTTTTAACACTTCTAGAAGTTGCAGTAGCAATAATTCAAGCCTACGTGTTTGTACTACTCCTAAGCCTCTATATGCAGGAAAACGTTTAATGGCCCACCAAGCGCATGCATATCATATGGTTGATCCTAGCCCATGACCACTAACCGGAGCCGTCGGTGCCTTATTAATAACATCCGGCTTGGCAATCTGGTTCCACTTCCACTCAGTGACACTAATAACCCTTGGATTAATTCTGTTGCTTCTTACAATGTTTCAATGATGACGTGATGTTATTCGAGAAGGGACCTTCCAAGGCCACCACACACCCCCAGTGCAAAAAGGACTGCGATATGGAATGATTCTATTTATTACTTCCGAAGTGTTCTTCTTTCTAGGCTTCTTTTGGGCCTTCTACCACTCCAGTCTAGCCCCTACACCTGAACTAGGTGGGTGCTGACCCCCTACAGGAATTACTACACTAGACCCCTTTGAAGTACCCCTGCTAAACACAGCCGTATTATTAGCGTCTGGGGTGACGGTTACGTGAGCCCATCACAGTATTATGGAAGGTGAACGAAAACAAGCCATTCAATCCCTTGCACTTACAATTCTGCTCGGGTTCTATTTCACTGCCCTCCAAGCAATAGAATATTACGAAGCACCTTTCACAATTGCAGACGGAGTATACGGTTCAACATTCTTTGTTGCCACAGGATTCCACGGATTACATGTCATCATTGGCTCAACCTTCCTGGCTGTTTGTCTTCTCCGCCAGGTTCAATACCACTTCACATCAGAACACCACTTCGGCTTCGAAGCCGCTGCTTGATACTGACACTTTGTGGACGTAGTATGATTATTCCTCTACGTGTCAATCTACTGATGAGGCTCATATCTTTCTAGTATTAAAGTTTGTACAAGTGACTTCCAATCATTTAGTCTTGGTTAGACCCCAAGGAAAGATAATGAACTTAATTACAACTATTTTTATTATTGCTATAGCCCTATCATCAGTTCTGGCAATTGTATCTTTCTGATTACCACAAATAAATCCAGATGCAGAAAAGCTCTCCCCTTATGAATGTGGGTTTGACCCGTTAGGATCAGCCCGATTACCATTCTCCTTGCGATTTTTTCTAGTAGCAATCCTATTTCTTTTATTTGACCTAGAAATTGCCCTCCTTCTCCCACTGCCATGAGGAGATCAACTCCATAGCCCAACCGGAACATTCTTTTGAGCCACCACAGTTTTAATCCTATTGACCCTTGGATTGATCTATGAATGAACCCAGGGAGGCTTAGAATGAGCAGAATAGGAGGCTAGTCTAAGAAAGACCTCTGATTTCGGCTCAGAAGATTGTGGTTTAAGTCCACGGCCCCCTTATGACACCAGTACACTTTAGCTTTACCTCAGCATTTATTTTAGGACTTATAGGACTAGCATTTCATCGTACACACCTACTCTCCGCGCTGCTATGCTTAGAGGGCATAATGTTGTCCCTGTTTATTGCACTAGCCCTGTGAACACTCCAATTTGAATCAACAAGCTTCTCTACTGCCCCTATATTACTGTTGGCTTTTTCTGCCTGTGAAGCAAGTACGGGCCTTGCACTCTTAGTAGCTACAGCCCGAACCCATGGCACTGACCGTTTGCAAAACCTTAATCTTCTACAATGCTAAAAGTTTTAATCCCCACAATTATGATATTCCCAACAATTTGACTGGCCTCCCCCAAATGATTGTGAACGACTACCGCCACTCACGGCCTCTTAATTGCCCTTGTAAGCCTTGTCTGATTTAGCTGTACCTCAGAAACCGGATGAACTTCATCTAGTCTTTACTTAGCCACAGACCCCTTATCAACACCTCTTTTGGTCTTAACTTGCTGACTCCTTCCCCTAATAATTTTGGCCAGCCAAAACCACATTAATCCTGAACCCATTGCGCGTCAACGCCTATATATTACGCTTCTCACCTCATTGCAGGCTTTTTTAGTCATGGCCTTCGGCGCCACAGAAATCATCATATTTTACATCATATTTGAAGCCACTCTTATTCCCACCCTAATTATTATCACCCGATGGGGAAACCAAACCGAACGCCTCAACGCAGGTACCTATTTCTTATTTTACACCCTAGCCGGGTCTCTACCCTTACTAGTAGCCCTACTCCTCCTTCAACAATCTACAGGAACCCTATCCTTACTAGTCATTCAATACGCACCCTTTATGTTAGAAAATTCTTGAAGTCATAAAATCTGATGAGCGGGCTGCTTGATCGCCTTCTTAGTAAAAATACCTCTTTACGGCGTACACCTATGATTACCGAAGGCACACGTAGAAGCCCCCGTTGCAGGATCTATAGTTCTAGCAGCAATTTTGCTGAAGCTGGGAGGATATGGCATGATACGTATAATAATTATGTTAGACCCCCTCTCTAAACACCTAATCTACCCCTTTATCATTTTGGCACTTTGAGGTATTATCATAACTGGGTCTATTTGTTTACGACAAACTGATCTTAAATCACTAATTGCTTACTCCTCTGTTAGTCATATAGGCCTTGTAGCAGGGGGAATTCTAGTCCAAACCCCATGAGGTTTCTCAGGAGCAATTATTCTCATGATTGCCCACGGCCTAGTGTCCTCTATACTGTTCTGCTTGGCCAATACAGCTTACGAGCGAACTCATAGTCGGACTATAGTTCTCGCTCGGGGTTTACAAGTAATTTTCCCGTTAACAGCTGTCTGGTGATTCATTGCAAATTTAGCTAACCTAGCGCTACCCCCGCTCCCCAACCTCATAGGGGAGCTCATAATTATTACAACTCTCTTTAGCTGGTCCCCCTGAACTATTGCACTTACCGGATTAGGTACACTCATTACCGCAGCCTACTCTCTCTACATGTTCTTAATATCCCAACGTGGCCCGACACCACACCACATCGTGAAACTCCCACCCTTCCATACCCGAGAACATCTGCTGATGGCTCTTCACCTCATCCCGGTAATTCTCCTCGTAACAAAACCAGAACTTATGTGAGGATGGTGTTACTAGTAAGTATAGTTTAATCAAGATATCAGATTGTGATTCTGAAGACAGGGGTTAAAGCCCCCTTACTCACCAAAGAAGGACAGAAATCAATAAGTACTGCTAACACTTATGTCCCGTGGTTAAAATCCTCGGCTTCTTTACGCTTCTGAAGGATAACAGCTCATCCGTTGGTCTTAGGAACCAAAAACTCTTGGTGCAAATCCAAGCGGAAGCTATGACCTCAACAACACTAGTCATGTCCTCCTCATTCCTTCTAATTGTTACCATCCTTGTTTTACCTCTGCTTATAACACTTAGTCCAAATCCCCAAGGACCTAATTGAGCAGATACTCATGTAAAAACCGCCGTTAGTACTGCATTCTTTGTAAGCCTGTTACCCCTCATGATTTACCTAGCCCAAGGGGCAGAAAATATTACCACGAACTGACAGTGAATAAATACACAAGTCTTTGACGCAAATATCAGCTTTAAGTTTGATCACTACTCCCTTATTTTTACCCCTATTGCCCTTTTCGTAACCTGATCTATTTTAGAGTTTGCACTGTGGTATATACACTCCGATCCCAACATGAACCGATTCTTCAAATATCTACTGCTATTCTTAGTGGCCATAATTATCCTCGTTACAGCTAATAATTTATTTCAATTATTTATCGGCTGAGAAGGAGTTGGCATTATATCTTTTCTACTCATTGGCTGGTGACATGGCCGAGCGGATGCCAATACCGCAAGCCTTCAAGCAGTAATTTATAATCGTGTAGGAGATATTGGGTTAATCCTAGCTATAGCCTGATTTGCCATAAATCTTAACTCTTGGGAGATGCAACAGCTTTTTGCATTATCAAAAAACTGTAACATAACAGCCCCATTAATTGCACTTATCCTCGCGGCAGCAGGGAAGTCGGCCCAGTTTGGCCTTCACCCATGACTTCCGTCCGCCATAGAGGGCCCGACGCCAGTCTCTGCACTACTTCACTCCAGCACTATGGTAGTTGCAGGCATCTTCCTATTAATTCGCCTTCACCCACTAATGGAAAATAATCAACTCGCTCTGTCGGGCTGCTTGTGTTTAGGAGCACTTACTACCCTTTATACAGCTACTTGCGCACTTACACAAAATGATATTAAAAAGATTGTCGCTTTCTCGACATCAAGTCAACTTGGGCTTATGATAGTCACTATTGGACTAAATCAACCACAATTAGCATTCCTCCATATCTGCACGCACGCATTTTTCAAAGCCATGCTTTTCCTATGCTCCGGGTCTATTATTCACAGCCTGAATGATGAGCAAGACATTCGGAAGATGGGTGGCCTCAACAAGCTTTTACCTATCACCTCAACCTGCCTTACAATCGGAAGCCTAGCGCTGGCAGGCACCCCTTTTCTGGCGGGATTCTTCTCGAAAGATGCCATTATTGAAGCCCTTAATACCTCCCACCTCAACGCCTGAGCCCTTATCCTAACACTCATTGCCACATCTTTCACTGCAGTTTATAGCTTTCGAGTTATCTACTTCGTGACTATGGGCTCTCCACGGTTCCTCCCATTGTCCCCCATTAATGAAGACAACCCACTTATAGTTCGACCCGTTAAACGACTTGCCTGAGGAAGCATTATTGCAGGCCTTGTTATTACATGCAACTTTCTGCCTATAAAAACGCCGGTTATAACTATGCCTACTACCCTAAAAGTGACAGCCTTGTTGGTAGCCATTACCGGCCTTCTTGTAGCCATAGAACTTGCAGCTAAAACCAATAACCCTTACAAGACCACCTACAAAAATTCCCCTCACCACTTCTCCAACATATTAGGATACTTCCCCTCATTAATACACCGACTCTCCCCCCAAGCTAGCCTAGTTCTAGGACGATCAACTGCCACTAAGCTTGACCAAACCTGGCTTCAAATCGCAGGTCCAAAGTCCATCACTTTTACCCAAATAATACTAGCGCAAGCAGTGGGCAACATTTCACGAGGAACAATTAAGAAGTTTTTAACCATTTTCCTCCTAACTATGACTTTGGCAGTCGCCGTGATTCTTATTTAGACCGCCCGAAGCGTCCCACGACTTAGGCCCCGGGTTAATTCTAAGACTACAAGTAGTGTAAGGAGTAATACCCAAGCACAAATGACTAATATTGTTCCCCCAAAAGAGTATATTATAGCTACACCCCCAACATCCCCTCGTAATACAGAAAACTCTTTTAACTCATCAATTGCTGCTCAAGAACCCTCGTGTCACCCCCCTCAAAATATCGCCCCTATTAGGATGACCCCTAACAAATAAACCAGAACGTATCCTATCACCGAGCGACTCCCTCAGGCCTCTGGGAAGGGCTCGGCAGCTAGTGCCGCCGAATAGGCAAACACCACAAGCATTCCCCCTAAGTAAATTAAAAAGAGAACTAAAGACAAGAAAGGCCCCCCGCTGCCAATCAATACCCCACATCCCACCCCAGCTGCTACTATTAACCCTAAAGCAGCAAAGTAAGGCGTAGGATTAGAGGCAACAGCAATTAGTCCTATAATTAAGGCTATTAACAATAAAGACACAAAGTAAGTCATGGTTCCCGCTCAGACTTTAACCGAGACTAGTGACTTGAAGAACCACCGTTGTAATTCAACTACAGGAACAATTAATGGCAAGCCTACGAAAAACCCACCCCCTAATAAAAATCGCTAATGACGCATTAGTTGACCTTCCAACACCATCGAATATCTCAGCAATGTGAAACTTCGGATCCCTCCTAGGGTTATGTCTAATCACTCAAATCCTAACCGGATTATTTTTAGCCATGCACTATACCTCCGACATTTCGACTGCATTTTCATCTGTTACACACATTTGCCGTGACGTCAACTACGGCTGGCTTATCCGGAACATACATGCCAACGGGGCATCATTTTTCTTCATTTGTATTTACATACATATTGCTCGTGGCCTTTACTATGGGTCTTACCTCTACAAGGAAACCTGAAACATTGGGGTTGTTCTACTTCTTCTAGTTATGATAACCGCCTTTGTAGGCTATGTCCTCCCGTGAGGCCAAATGTCTTTCTGGGGCGCCACCGTTATCACGAACCTCCTATCAGCGGTACCTTACATAGGCGATACTCTTGTACAGTGAATCTGAGGGGGCTTTTCGGTAGATAACGCAACACTAACCCGGTTCTTCGCCTTCCACTTCTTATTCCCGTTCGTCATCGCTGGTGCAACCGTCCTCCACTTACTATTTCTTCATGAAACAGGGTCAAACAACCCCGCCGGACTAAACTCTGATGCGGACAAGATCTCCTTTCACCCCTACTTCTCCTATAAAGACCTTCTTGGTTTCGTCCTAATGTTGTTGGCCCTCACCTCCTTAACGTTGTTCTCCCCCACCTTACTCGGTGACCCAGAAAACTTCACCCCAGCAAACCCGCTTGTTACCCCGCCACACATTCAGCCTGAATGATACTTCCTGTTCGCCTACGCCATCCTACGCTCTATCCCAAACAAACTAGGCGGAGTCCTGGCGTTGTTATTCAGCATCTTAGTACTACTAGTAGTTCCTATTCTACACACCTCGAAACAACGAGGACTAACCTTCCGGCCGATCACCCAATTCTTATTTTGAACCCTAGTAGCGGATATAATTATTCTGACATGAATCGGAGGCATACCTGTAGAGCACCCATATATCATCATTGGTCAGATCGCCTCAATTCTATACTTTGCACTATTCCTCCTCCTCGCCCCACTCGCGGGATGAGCGGAAAATAAAGCATTGAAATGAGCTTGCCCTAGTAGCTTAGTTTTAAAGCATCGGTCTTGTAATCCGAAGATCGAGGGTTAAACCCCCTCCTAGCGCCCAGAAAAAGGAGATTTTAACTCCCACCCCTGGCTCCCAAAGCCAGGATTCTAAGTTAAACTATTTTCTGATGGACCAGTATGGTTACATAATCGTGTATAGCACCCCACAAGAGTGCACTTACGCTCCACATAATACACTCGTATTATGTGGGTGTAATACAACTATGTATTATCACCATTCATTTATTTTAACCTAAAAGCAAGTACTAGCATCTAAGACGTGCATAAACCAAATATATGCAATATACTAGGACTTTATATGTATTATCACCATTCATTTATTTTAACCTAAAAGCAAGTACTAACGTCTAAGACGTGCATAAGCATATTATTAAGCTTCAGAAATAATTTATCTTAAACTGGGTTATAGGTTATTCCCCTAAATATCGCACTCAACATTTTCCTTGAATTAACTAACTAGGATTTACTAAGATAATCTTAATGCAGTAAGAGACCACCAACCTTGCCATATAAGGCATATCATGCATGATAGAATCAGGGACATATTATGGAGGGTGGTATATTGTGAATTATTCCTTGCATCTGATTCCCATTTCACGGGCATGGCATGTTTAATCCACCTCTTTAGAGGTTCCTTGCATCTGATTCTTGGTGTAATTACATACTCCTCATTACCCCACATGCCGGGCATTCTTTTATATGCATAGGGTTCTTTTTTTTGGTTACCTTTCGCTTACATTTCAGAGTGCAGGCACAATTAACACCTCAAGGTTGTACATTTTCTTGTAAGACCCCATTTAGGTTAATGATTGAAAGACATAACTTAAGAATTACATTATACTATATCAAGTGCATAACGTATTTGTATTTCTTCAACTTACCCTAATATATATGCCCCCCTCTTCGGTTTTCGCGCGACAAACCCCCTTACCCCCTACGCTCAGCAAATCCTGTTCTCCTTGTCAAACCCCGAAAGCAAGGAAGGCTCGAGAGCGTCCAGACTAACAAGTTGAGATATAGGTTAGCCATCCGCATTATATATATATATATGTCACATACCCCTTAAAAGTTTTCCCAAAAAAAAGCCTAAAGAACTCTATTGAGTCAGTGACTTAAATTTTTCAATGCTAAAAAATCGAACATTATATT